TATTCTTTTTATATATTAATATTCTATAGAAATATTTTTTTCTATATGCTTTCGATATTCTTTAATATTATTTATAGAATACGTTATAGCTATATATATTAGAATATAAAATATGTAATAATAGTATAATATAAAATATGTAGAATAGTATATTTACTATATATAGAATAATAGTATATAGAATACTATTTACTATTCTAAAAAATATGAAAAATATTCTAATTTTTTTAGAATTTGAAATAATGAATAATTAGATTACAGTAAACAGTAATTTATATTACAATATATAATATATATATTCTTATAATTAAGATGAAATATGTATAATGTATACATTAGAATTCTAAAAAATTGGATGGATTATCAAAAGAAATTTGATAAGTAATTAGAAAGTCGATATTTCTATCGAATTACTAAATTAAGAAATGTATTTTTGATTTTAGTTTTGTTATATAGGGTCTTTATATGTACGCTCTAAGGAAAAGAATAAAAAAAAAAAGAATCGAACGTTCGAGTATTCTAAATTCTATCAAAAAATGATAAAAGGACGGACAGATAAAATAGATATATATGTGGTATATATATCTTTCTATTGAATTGCGAATACAGAGATAATAGAATCATTTCTGATTCGACCAAATATGGGTATCCGATATCGATGAAAGAAAATCAATCAAACAAATAGAAGGAAACTTTTTTCAATATGGGAATAGGTATCTAATAAATTCAACAGTTCCGGCATAGAATTTCATTCTCATAATACAAATGAAACATAATACAAATGAAAAAAACATCCTAATGAGATCCCAATCTCAAAGAAAAAAAGGGGGATATGGCGAAATTGGTAGACGCTACGGACTTAATTGGATTGAGCCTTGGTATGGAAACTTACCAAGTGAAAACTTTCAAATTCAGAGAAACCCTGGAATTCACAATGGGCAATCCTGAGCCAAATCCTGCTTTCCGAAAACAAACAAATAAAAGTTCAGAAAGTGAAAATCAAAAAAGGATAGGTGCAGAGACTCAATGGAAGCTGTTCTAACAAATGGAGTTGACTACATTTCCTTTCGCAGTAGGAAATGAATCCTTCTAGAAAAATTCAAGAAAGGATCAAGGATAAACATATATATCTATATATATGTACTGAAATACTATTTTCATTGATTAATGAAGACTCCAAACTTATATTCTTCTATTTGTAAATATTTCTATCACAAATGAAAGATGTGAATCAAATCAATTACAACTTGAAGAAAAAATGGAATATTCATTGATCAAATCAGTCACTCCAGCATAGTCTGATGGATCTTTTGAAGAACTGATTAATCAGACGAGAATAAAGATAGAGTCCCATTCTACATGTCAATACTGACACCAATGAAATTTTTAGTAAGAGGAAAATCCGTCGACTTTAGAAATCGTGAGGGTTCAAGTCCCTCTATCCCCAAAAGACCTTTTTCTTCTCTAATTTTTTATCCTATATCCTCTTTTTATTTGAAAAATTCGTTCAAATTCATTATGTGTCTTATTCAGTCTATTCTTTCACAAAAGGATCCGGATGGAATCTTTCTTTTTGTTATCATAAGAACAAGTCTTGTTGGAATTTGTATTGTAGTTGACTATATTTGACACACGTAGAATCTTTTTATCTATGATAAACGTACAAATGAACATCTTATCTTTGAGCAAAGAATCCTCATATGAATAATTAAGAATACATAATCATTACTACTACTGAAACTTACAAAGTCTTTTTTTTTTTTTTTAGTTGACATAGACTCAAGTAATTTCTTACAATGAGGATGGTACGTCAAGAATGGTCGGGATAGCTCAGCCGGTAGAGCAGAGGACTGAAAATCCTCGTGTCACCAGTTCAAATCTGGTTCCCGGCGATTCATTTGTATGAGTATCTATTCCCATATTCATTTTAATGAATATGGGAATAGATATATTTCTTAGTGGTCTTGATCATCCTACATAATTTATCTAGGTGTCCGGAGATATGCTCTTTCTAGATTTCTAGATGAAGAATAAATACATGTATATTCCAGGTATATACAGTATGTAAATGAATTATTCGATTTTGTTTCTCTTTTTTCTGCTCTCCAAAAAGAATGTTACTATTTCAACAATATTCAAATGGTTAAATTAGTTGGTTGAAAGACCAAAAAGTTTAATCTAGGGGAGTTCAGAGGTGGGAATAGTCAAAATTCATCTCAGATACATTACAAAGAAATCCGGTCCATTTCTTTGTATTTTCTTTGGTATTTCTATTTTCTTCATTTCTTTGATCGTACTTTTCTTTTTCGTAGCCGGATATATAATTGATGTTGATGTGCATCTTACATAGTGAATGATGCAGTGAATGATGCAGAACTTTTTCAGTTCATCCTATTGGCTTGGCTCATCCGAAATAAGTATCGTTCAAATTTTAGAATCTCAATGAATCCCTATCTTATTCTCTTCTTTATTTCCAAATCTTATTATTTATCTCATCCAT